AGATCCTGTGGTTTCCCTGAATCAAGCGAAGTATCACAAATCTTTCGACCCATCCTGTATATTGTCTTTTTCGTTCCGTGTTGGAATAGACCCTTAATTACTTAGTTAGTTATTAGACACGATTTTACAAACAAATTCTTTTTAGCATCGAACAAAGATTTCTTTTTTCTTCGATGCGGGGGCGAAAACATCGGAAAAAGCATTTTTATCATTCTATTTAATTTCCAATTAAAAGGGATTCCATCATATATATATAGTAAAGTCTTACCTCTGGATTCACACAAAAGAAAAGAGAATCCCTTTTCACACTTCTTATTAGGAATTTAGTAATGGTTGAATTTCGGTGGTTAGTCTGATGGGGAAATAAGCTATTCAAATAAAAAGAAAAATTTCGGATCGAATGACTATTCATCTATTGTATTTTTATGCAAATAAAAGGGGCAAAAAAACTCTATGGGAAGATGGTGGTTTAATTCGATGTCGTTTAAGAAGGAGTTAGAACATAGGTATGGGATAAAGAAATCAACGGCCAATCCAGGTCCTATTGAAAATACTAGTGAAAGTGAAGATTCGAATAGAAAAGGTAGGGCTAAAAGCATTCATAGTTTGAGGAATCATCACAATTCTAGTTACAGCGGTGTCGATCTTTTATTTGTCGTCAAAGACATTCGGAATTTCATCTCTGATGATACTTTTTTAGTTAGGGATAGTAATGGAGATAATTATTCTATCTATATAGAAAATCAGATTTTTGAGATTGACAACAATCATTCTTTTCTGAGTGAATTACAAAGTTCTTTTTCTGGTTATCACAATTCTAGTTATAGGAATAACGTATCTACGAGTGAAGATTCCTTATACGATCCTTATATGTATGATACTCAATCTAGTTGGAATAATCACATTACTAGTTGCATTGACAGTTATCTTCAGTCTCAAATCTATATTTATACGTCCATTGTAAGTGATAGTAGTGACGGTTACATTTCTAGGTGCGTTTTTGATAAACGTACAACTAATAATGAAAGCGGGAGGTCCAGTATAGGAACCGGGGAGAAGAGCAGTGATTTAACTCTAAGAGAAAGGTCCAATGATCTTGATGCAACTCAAAACTACAGGCATTTGTGGGTTCAATGCGAAAATTGTTATGGATTAAATTATAAGCGATTTTTGAAATCAAAAATGAATATTTGTGAACAATGTGGATATCATTTGAAAATCAGTAGTTCAGAGAGAATCGAAGTTTCGATCGACCCCGGTACTTGGGATCCTATGGATGAAGACATGGTCTCTCTGGATCCCATTGGATTTCATTCGGAGGAGGAGCCTTATAAAGATCGTATTGATTCTTATCAACAAAAGACAGGATTAACCGAGGCTGTTCAAACAGGTATAGGTCAACTAAATGGTGTTCCCGTAGCACTTGGGGTTATGGATTTTCAGTTTATGGGGGGTAGTATGGGATCCGTAGTCGGGGAGAAAATTACCCGTTTGATTGAGTACGCTACCGATCGATTTATACCTCTTATTATAGTGTGCGCTTCGGGGGGGGCACGTATGCAAGAAGGAAGTTTGAGCTTGATGCAAATGGCTAAAATATCGTCTGCCTTATATGATTATCAATCAAATAAAAAGTTATTTTATGTCTCAATCCTTACATCTCCTACTACTGGTGGGGTAACAGCTAGTTTTGGTATGCTGGGAGATATCATTATTGCCGAACCCAACTCCTACATTGCATTTGCGGGTAAAAGAGTAATTGAACAAACATTGAATAAAACAGTACCCGAGGGTTCACAAGTGGCTGAATATTTATTCCAGAAGGGCTTATTCGATCTAATCGTACCGCGTAATCTTTTAAAAAGCGTTCTGAGTGAGTTATTTAAACTGCACGCCTTCTTTCCTTTGAATTCCAATTCCATTAAGTAGGTCGCACTAAGTTCAACTTTTTATTTGTAGCAAACAAAAAAAAATAAGTAGTTAACTTTAACTTATCGGAATCAAAGTAACTACGAATGGAGTTTTCTTTAGTGACCTAAGATCGAATTGTAGAAAGAATAAAAAGTTACGGATAATTCTTTTTTACCTGGATTCCCAATTAGTAAATTAAGAAGTCTCTATCAACAAGCTAAAAGGGTGAGTTCTTCCTTTCCTGAAATTAGGCAAATAAGACGAATTTCGTATTCCGTATATAATCAAATTTAAATAAAAAATAGAAAAGATAGATATAGAATTTTGTATCTTTCTCCATCTCCCGAAAATCCCATTTTCACTAAAAATCCTGGTTGTGTGACATTCTACCGAGTCTTTCAATAATTTGTAAAAAAGTCTTTCTTTAGTATTAGTAAATTAGAAGCCAAGAACAAAACACAACGAAATAAAGAAAAATGATAAAATTGATTATTCTACGTATCTTTCATGTAGAAAGATGAATAAGTTGATTTTTTTAGTTCTACATTCCTTTGATTTATTCTATATACTCACTTAGATATATAGATACTTAGATCTCTAATAATAATTAATAATTTTCAAGTTGAATTAATTAATAATATAACTATAACTATGAATTCCTAATAATTCACAATTCTGAATTATAATTAGTATTAGTATTAGTATTAGTATAATTCTTAAAAAAAAATAATAATAACAGGTACAATACAGCAAATCGAGGTACCATTTTATGACAGCTTTCAATCTTCCCTCTATTTTTGTGCCTTTAGTGGGCTTAGTATTTCCGGCAATTGCAATGGCTTCTTTATTTCTTCATGTTCAAAAAAATAAGATTGTTTAGATCTCAGCGGACGCTACCTCATCCGTTTTTTTGAAACTGCAGCATAACACAGATGTTTATTTCGGGAAATATAATATAACCGTCGAACATAAAGGAAAAAGCTCTTATGCCTGCGGAAAATGATCTATGGATAAATGAATTAGAGCTAGGTTGATCAAATAGATCAGGATCGCTGGATGCCAAAAATGTAAAGTTAGTGGATCCATACATAGATTTGGATCCTATGAAGGGTATGTTATTATTTTAGATCTAACAAATTTGATGAATGACTCCTAAAGCTTCACATCAAACTAGTGCTAGTTCACATCAAACTAGTGCTAGTTGATGAGAGTTCCTTTGGAAACAAAAAAGGAAAGGAAAAGTGGGGTATTCTCTCAATTCCAATAAAATACAATCGGATTAAGTATGAGTTGGCGATCAGAACATATATGGATAGAACTTATAACGGGGTCTCGAAAACTAAGTAATTTTTGCTGGGCCCTTATCGTTTTTTTAGGTTCATTAGGATTCTTATTTGCTGGAACTTCCAGCTATCTTGGTAGAAATTTGATATCTTTTATTCCGTCTCAGTCAATCATTTTTTTTCCACAAGGAATTGTGATGTCTTTCTACGGGATCGCGGGTCTATTTATTAGTTCCTATTTGTGGTGCACAATTTCGTGGAATGTAGGTAGTGGGTATGATCGATTCGATAGAAAGGAAGGAATAGTGTGTATTTTTCGTTGGGGATTTCCTGGAAAAAATCGTCGCATCTTCCTCCGATTCCGTATAAAGGATATTCAATCCGTTAGAATAGAAGTTAAAGAGGGTATTTATGCTCGTCGTGTCCTTTATATGGACATCAGAGGCCGGGGGGCTATTCCGTTGACTCGTACTGATGAGAATTTGACTCCACGAGAAATTGAACAAAAAGCCGCACAATTGGCCTATTTCTTGCGCGTACCTATTGAAGTCTTTTGATTTTGAGAAAAGGAACTCGGCTGAAGAACGAATTTTTTCTCAGCAGGAGGGAATCCGGTTTTTCTATAACATAACTTAAATGAAGTTTCTTCAGAACATTCAGTCGAGCCAAAACTGACGTATATGGGACAACCATTTTTTATGCGTATCCAAACCTATTCCAAATCTATGCAACTCAATTGAAACAAGTAAGAAATTGAACTACTAGATTCAATTCATTCATCTCATATATCAAACGATTTTGAAATAAAGAAATCTCTTTTTTTTTAAGTTCTTGTTGGAAGCGATCCTTTAGATACGGATAGATCATATCTTGTAATTTATTTCCTTTTTGTCAATCGCCCTCCTTTTATACTTTCGTTTGTGTTCTTTACTAACCAATAATGGGTTTTCTTAATAATGATAACTGGCCCCTTTCTGTCTTGTTTGGTTTGTCGCTCATTTTTTTGATCATCACACTATCTTTCTCTCAATTATTCTATTCTTGGCTGTGGCGAATCGTTGGAATCTTTTTTTGAAATATTGGATATTTTGATAGAAAAGGAGTTCCTTCGTCTCAAAATATCAATAATATTCATTCCTTAAAGTGCTTCTTTCGGTCATTTATCGAAAGAAGATACTTGTTTGGAATTTGATGAATCGAGATATCTGGAAACAATATTTTTGATTATTTCTTCATTCGAATTCGAAGTGGAGTCTTAGCCTATTTCTCTATTCTTTCTAAAAATCACAAATAAAAATAAAATAGGTTCATAGATTTGATACCTTATCTAGAATCTAGAACTCATATTTGATATTTGAAAGAAAAATTTGATCACATAGAGCCACAAATGAAGTGGGTTAATTCAAAATTCACAGGTGAAAAATGGCAAAAAAGAAAGCATTCACTCCTCTTTTGTATCTTGCATCTATAGTATTTTTGCCCTGGTGGATTTCTCTCTCATTTACTAAAAGTCTGGAATCTTGGGTTACTAATTGGTCGAATACTGGTCAATCCGAAATTTTTTTGAATGATATTCAAGAAAAAAGTATTCTAGAAAAGTTCATAGAATTAGAGGGAATCTTCTTCTTGGACGAAATGATCAAGGAATACTCAGAGACACATCTACAAAAGCTTCCTCTAGGAATCCATAAAGAAACGATCCAATTAATCAAGATACACAATGAGGATCGTATCCATACGATTTTGCACTTCTCGACAAATATAATCTCTTTTGTTATTCTAAGTGGTTATTCCCTTTTAGGTAAT